ACAGAAATATCCTCTTGGATAACTTACATAATCTCAATTACTAATCCTTTGTGTATCTTGGTCTTCCTAACCATCCACTCATTTTGTCTTTCAAAAAACCTCCCGTTGCGAAAATCCGTCTATGGTAATAGACAGTAAAAAATCCATACAGTTCGTCTTTTGAACCCGCTTCAAGCTATCATGACAATTCACGAATCTTGGGGTAAACAATCTCTATTGCTTATGTTTACTTTTTTCACCATTTGATTCTTGTACATAGGAAATGAGACTCAACTTTTTTACTGCAAATTTCGAAGCCGTTTTCTTTCACTCATATAACTATCTGGTTTAGTTCATCTCTTTTTATCCTTGTTTCTAGAAAGAAAAGAATTTGGAGAAATTTTAGGTCTCACCGAATCACACGTAGAGATATTGATAACACACATAGAGCTAATGGTATTTCATAACTAATTGATTGAGCAGCTGCCCGTAGACCACCTAAAAAGGAATATTTATTATTTGATCCATACCCCGACATAAGAAGTCCAACGGGAGCAATACTTGAAATGGCAATCCATAAAAAAACACCAATACTAAGATCGGCTAGAACAAGGTGATCACCAAAAGGAATTACTGAATAACTTAGAAAGATAGATATTACTGCTATGGATGGTCCAATACTGAATAAACGAGTATCTCCGGTAGATGGAATAAGGTTCTCTTTCAAAAGTAGTTTTGTCCCATCTGCTAGAGCTTGAAGAATTCCTAAAGGGCCGGCATATTCAGGTCCGATACGTTGTTGTATTCCGGCAGATATTTCTCTTTCTAACCAAACAATTACCAGTACACCTATTGTGATTCCTAATACAAGAGTCAAAATAGGGACAAGCATCCATATGATCCCATAGACTTCTTTTAAGGATTCCAATTTGGAAAAAGAATTGATAGTCTCTATTTCTGTTGTATCAATTATCATTTCAACGATCAACTTCTCCCATAATGATATCTATGCTACCTAGTATTGTCATAATATCAGCCAATTTCATTCTTTTAACTAACTGAGGAAGAATTTGCAAATTGATAAAACCTGGTGGGCGAATTTTCCATCTCCAAGGAAAAACGCTCTGATCTCCTATCAGAAAAATTCCCAATTCTCCTTTTGGGGCTTCAACTCTCACATAAAGTTCTTGTTTCGACAATTCAAACGTTGGAGAAGGTTTTTTACTAATAAACCGATATTCAAAATCATTCCATTCAGGATCTTTTAATCTGTCAAAACGTCGGATTTCTAAATTTTCGTAAGGACCTCCTGGAATTCCTTCTAGAGCCTGTTGAATAATCTTTATGGATTCTGTCATTTCACTGATTCGTACTAAATAACGAGCTAATGAATCCCCTTCTCGTTGCCATTGAACCTGCCAATCAAATTCGTCGTAAGACTCATAATGATCAACTTTACGAAGATCCCATTCTATTCCGGAAGCTCGTAGCATTGGTCCCGATAAACCCCAATTTAATGCCTCGTCTCTCCCAATAATGCCTACGCCTTCAACTCGTTCTAAAAAAATAGGATTCCGGGTAATAAGTTTTTGATACTCAGCAACCCCTGTTAAAAAATACTCGCAAAAATCCAAACATTTATCTATCCAGCCATAGGGTAGATCGGCAGCCACTCCTCCAATACGAAAATAATTATGCATCATTCGCATACCGGTGGCAGCTTCGAATAGGTCATATATCAATTCTCTTTCTCGAAAAATATAGAAGAAAGGGGTCTGCGCACCAATATCCGCCATAAAAGGACCGAGCCATAACAAATGAGAAGCTATCCGACTCAACTCCAACATAATGACTCTGATATAGCTAGCCCTTTTAGGTACTTGAATATTGCCTAATTGTTCGGGTCCATTTATGGTTATTGCTTCTGTGAACATAGTAGCTAAATAATCCCAACGTGTTACATAAGGCAAATATTGTATAATTGTTCGGTTTTCCGCAATTTTCTCCATCCCTCTATGTAAATAACCCAATATTGGTTCGCAGTCGACAACATCTTCACCATCTAGAGTAACGATGAGTCGAAGAACACCATGCATTGATGGGTGCTGAGGCCCCATATTGACTATCATGAGGTCTTTTCTTGTAGTTGGTGCAGTCATAAGTTTTTTAACGATTCATTCTTCCATGAATTACTGAAAGTGAAAAGAAGTTCATCAAAATTTAAGCGAAACATATAAGTAAAAATGAAATAACTCTTCAAATTAATTTAATCAAATTAACGAGTTTTTGTCTCTCGAATGTCCAACTGATTAATTAATTCTTTATAACGTACTCTATTTTTTTTTGCCAAATAAGCTAGCAGTCGTTGACGTTTTCCCAAAATTTTCTTCAAACCTCTCTGAGATAAATAGTCTTTTTTGTGCAATTCTAAATGTGAAGTAAGTCTCCGTATCTTATTGGTGAAATTGAATACTTGAAATTCAACAGATCCTTTCTTTTCTTCTTGATAAATAACTGAAATGACAGAATTTTTTACCATAAATGAATTTCCCCTTTCTTTATTTTACAGATATGGATTTTTTCGAATTTTATGGATCAGTAATAATAATGCCAGTAATTTGAACGTGGTATATAGACTTAATTTCTTTATGAACCTCTAATTTTATCAATTCCAATAAATTAATCAAATTTGAAATTTGATTCAGATAGGAATCCAAAAGGGTGGTAGGTACGTTTTTTTCATTCACAAAAGCGAATAATTGAAACCTAAAATCCTAAAATGAAGAAGATTCTGTTGATTCATTTCTAGATCTAATTGATACCTTATTTTATTGATTTAGTATCGTCTACTCGAATTAGATTCGAATGAGATGTAAAACAAGGCATGTGTGTATTTGTTTGCTTTCAGATACTCTATACGAGACAGGGTATATAGTACTATCAATTAATTTTCAATCGTGGATACATATGTATCCTTAAGATACTGAAACGGCTACCATTATTGGTATCAAACCAATAACGATTCATACAAGCTAAATCTTCTAATCGATAATTAGGCCAAAGAAAGAACTTCGATTTAATTAATTCATTTTTATCTTTATAAAGGGGTTTCCTTTCATCCAAAAATTGACTCCAGTTTTTTACATTGGTTTCGTTGCAAAATGCTGAATTTCTATCGACGCCATTCCAATTCAAAGAATTTAAAAAACTTCGAATTCTCAATTCTCTACGACGTCTAGACCATAAAATATTTTCAGGAACAAGCAAATCAAAATGATTTTTTTCTGTATTTATTCTTTGAGTTTTAGGTTGCAGAATGAATTCGTCAAAATTCTTTTTATCAACATATCTTTGTTCTCGGTAGCTTTGATTAGTTTGGTGTTTACTTTTATGAACCAATGAAATACCTATGGTTTGATACATAATAAATTGTCCATTATTTTTTACAGACAAACGAATAGGTTCGATAATCAATACCCCCTTCTTGATCAAGTCTGTAAGAGGTAAATTTGCCTGAATCAGCATTATATCCAAACTCATTTCTCTCCTTTGAATTGACGATATCGTAATTTTGGTTGGATTTATCAGTCGAAGCAGGAGACAATATACCTTGATATTTTCGATCATTCTTTGATTCAAAGTATCGTTCCATCTCAATTGAAAAAGCAAATAACGTTTCAAGAACAAATCTAGTTCTGCTTCCGTGTTGCTTTTGTATTGTTTTTTATTTTTACCCCTTTTTGTATCTGATTCCACGTAATCTTTTTCAAGATCGTTTTGATGTTTTGAGAAAACAGGGCCCAGATTTCCTTTGTTTTCTATATCTGATCCACGCTCTCTTTGACTTGCGGGTTCTTTTGCTTCTTGAATTCGATTCTTTATTTTTTTATTTGATGGTAGAAAAAAGTTTTGTTTTTGTTTTTTATTTTGACTAACATTTTCAGTTGTATTCAAATTTAAAAGAAGGAATTTGCTTGGTATAATCCACGGTTTTATTTTATAGACATTATAAAGTAGTACAAATTCTGGGAAGAACCAAAATTCCAGATTCAATATGGGACGATTAAATATTTTTTCATTCATTCCCATCCAATCAAAAAATACTTTTTTCGAATTTTTTTGAGTTTTTTCTGGATTTTGATGAGTTGTAAGATAAAAAATCCCTTTTTTCTCAATTATTTGATAATTATTAATAGCAATTTTAGTATTTGGATTACTGTTGGTATCGATCTTAACCCAGGCCTCAATATCTCCTTTTTGTCTAAGAGAAAAATGGATAATTTTCCAATCAAAATATTTTCTATCGAGATTTCTTTCTATATCTAGAATATTTCCTTTTCTTAGATAATTATTGATATGAAGATTGCCGGGCATATCAACAAAGTTGTGTTTGGACGGGTTGGAATTATACGAAATTTCTAAGTTCTTCTTTACTTGAAAGGGTAATCTAGAAATAATTGAGTCACTTTTATTTTCATAATTAATCGATTTATATGCTAAAAGATCATATCTATAACATTTTTTAAAATTCTCTTTTTGGTTTGATAATAAATAGAGTTCCGAATCATTTTCTTTTTTGTAATGAATTAATTGGTCTTTTTCATATGAATTCCATTTGTTTAAGTTTCTATTTTTATTTTGAGCCATACAACTTTGATTAACCCTAGTTCGCCATTTTTTTGGCATTACTCTAGACCATCTAATCTGAGATAAATCGTATTGATAATGCCGTCTTAACCAGTTTTTCCATTGATTGATTCTATAACTCTGAAGTTTCTTATGTTTTAATTCCGAATGAAATATTCCTAGTGTTCTAAAATAGTCCTTTATTTTAGTCTTAAGGAAACAAGACGTTGTGTTATATTGAAGAACAGATCTCAATTTAGACAAATTAATAACTTGGGTTTGTGATAATTTGTAAAATACATATGCTTGTGACAAGTAGGATAAATCACCAAAAATATGTGAATTTTTCTTACTAATATTATAAAGTGACTTTTTTATAGTCGAAATAAAGATAA